AAGATATCCTCGATTTCTTTCAATTTCTAATCCAATACGCAAATTCATTGGTTCTGTCAAGCTAGCTATATGTTGTGTATTGTCGACAATTTCTACATAAGGTGGTAAGATGATATCTCGAGCAGTTACATATCCAGGACCCCTAACACAAATAGACCCGTGACAAGTTCCATATAGATTACTTTTCAATACAATTTCTTTCAAATTCATTATAATTTCGTGGGCCGATTCTTGAATACCCATTATAGTAGAATATTCGTGGGAGACGTTCTCAGATTTTACACGGGTGATACATGTTCCTTCTATTTCTCCAAGCAAAGCTCTTCGCACCGCAATGCCTATTGTGTCAGCTTGTCCTTTCATAAGTGGAGACAGAATAAATCGACCATAATAAAGGTGTTTACTGTCTGTTCTTGATTCAACACACTTCCACTGTAGTGTCCGAGTAGATACTGTTACTTTCTCTCGAACCATATTAATAATATTTTTATTGATTGAATTATTTATTTCTCTTGTTTCTCTTAAAATTGATTCACTGTTTATTTCTACACACGTCTTTTTTTCGGAGGTCTACAGCCATTATGTGGCATAGGGGTTACATCCCGCACAAAAGTTAATAGTATACCACTTCTACGAATAGCTCGTAATGCGGCGTCTCTTCCGAGACCGGGACCTTTTATCATGACTTCTGCTCGTTGCATACCTTGATCTACTACTGTACGAATAGCGCTTGCTGCTGCGGTTTGAGCGGCAAAGGGTGTCCCTCTTCTCGTACCCTTGAATCCACAAGTACCGGCCGAGGACCAGGAAACCACTCGACCTCGTACATCTGTAACTGTGACAATGGTATTATTGAAACTTGCTTGAACATGAATAACTCCCTTTGGTATTTTACGTGCACTTTTACGTGCACCAATACGTACATTTCTACGTAAACCAGTTCTCGGTATAGCTTTTGCCATATTGTATCATCTCATAAAAATGAGTCAGAAATTTATGGATATATCCATTTCATGTCAAAACAGATTCTTTATTTGTACGCCGAGCTCTTTAGTGAGTCTTATTATCCCCTTATCCTTGTCTTTGTTTATGTCTCGGGTTGGAACAAATTATTCTAATGCGCCCTCGTCTACGGATTAGTCGACATTTTTCACAAATTTTACGAACGGAAGCTCTTATTTTCATATTTTTCATTCCTTTTCTTAATTCTGAATCTACTTCTTGGTAGAAAATAAGTTTCTTGAAATTTTTAATCTCGAATCGTATTGAATAAATGAATAAAAAAAACCTAATCTTTCGAATCCTTGTTTCGGAGTCGATAAATTATACGTCCTCTGGTTGAATCATAACGACTTACTTCAATTTTGACTTTATCTCCGGGCAATATCCGTATAAAACTACGCCGGATCTTTCCCGAAACATAACCTAGAATCAGATCCTCATTATCTAACCGAACCCGGAACATGCCATTGGGAAGCGATTCAGTAATTAAACCTTCATGAATCCATTTTTGTTCTTTCATTTCAGGTAAAGCCCCCTTGAGGTATCAACTAATGGAGGAGAAACGATATTAGACAACTCACCCCCCTTTCTTTTTTTTTTTTACAAATAGGAAGAGGTTTCGGATTTCATTTGGATATTAAATGTATTACCATATATAACATAAAATTTCTCCGCCGATTCCTTCTAGTCGAGCCTCCCGATCTGTCATTATACCCCGAGAGGTAGAAAGAATTACAATCCCCATTCCACCTAAAATTCTAGGAATTCGCTGAGAGTTAGAATAGATTCGTAGACCGGGTCGGCTGATCCGTTTTAAATTTAACAAATTTCTATAGGGTCTTTTCCTATTCCTGCTGTGTCGCAGGGTTAAAACCAAAAAATTTTTGTTTTTTTCTCGATGTTTTCTGACGTTTTCGATAAAACCTTCTTGGAAAAGTATTTTAACAATATTTTCGGTAATATTAGTAGATGCTACGCGAACAACTCTTTTTCTATCCATATCAGCATTTCGTATAGAAGTTATTATCTCAGCAATAGTGTCTCTACCCATGATGAACTAAAACTTTTGGTGTCCCAAAATTGGATAAAATTAACATGTTTTTATTTTATTTTTTGTTTATGAATATGAAAATTTCAAGGTATATGCGCGAAACACAAGCTACGAATTAATCTAGTTCTTAATCTATTTCCCTTCAAATGCCCCAAAATATCAGATCTCTTTTTTTATAATACTTCGGGAGCTAATGAAACTATTTTAGTAAAATTTAATTGTCTCAATTCGCGGGGAATTGCCCCAAAAATGCGAGTTCCTTTTGGATTTCCTTCTTGATCAATCACAACTGCAGCATTGTCATCATATCGTATTATCATACCGCTTTCACGTTTAAGTTCTTTACAGGTACGAACGATTACAGCTCTGACTACTTCTGATTTTTCGAGGGGCATGTTTGGTACTGCTTCTTTGATCACAGCAACAATAACGTCACCAATATGAGCATATCGGCGATTACTAGCTCCTATGATTCGAATACACATCAATTTTCGAGCTCCGCTGTTATCCGCTACATTTAAATGGGTCTGAGGTTGAATCATATAAATTTTTGAGTCTATTCTTCCAATGTAAAGGATGAAGAAAATAAAAGAAATATTGTTTGTCTAAGTCTAAAAAAAGAAACCGGTGATTTTGTTTCATCCCCAAGAATAATTTCTGTCGGTTCTACATTTTTATCCCGAAATAATAAATTGAGTTCGTATAGGCATTTTAGATGCTGCTATTAAAATAGCCCTTTTGGCTATATTTTCGGTTACTCCACTCATTTCATATAGTATTCGCCCTGGTTTAACAACAGCTACCCAATATTCAGGAGATCCTTTCCCCGAACCCATACGTGTTTCAGCAGGTCTTACTGTAACTGGTTTGTCTGGAAAGACACGGACCCATATTTTTCCACCACGGCGTGCATTTCGTGTCATTGCTCGGCGACCTGCTTCGATTTGTCTTGATGTGATCCAAGCGGGTTCAAGTGCCTGAAGAGCATATTTACCGAAACAAATATGATTACCTCGATAAGAGATTCCCTTCATTCTTCCTCTATGTTGTTTACGGAATCTAGTTCTTTTGGGGTTATAGTTGATGGTTGTTTCGGAATTCCATCTCTACTACAGAGCTGGACATGAGAGTTTCTTCTCATCCAGCTCCTCGCGAATAAAAGGATTTAAAATGAAATTTCAATTAATTTCAATAACTATTAGAACATTTTTATAAAAAATTTACTTTTTTTTTATAACGTCCTAATAAATCTTTATTGTCTTTTGTCCTTTATCTGAGTTTACCAATTTTTAAAAAGTAAATTTTCGCGGGCGAATATTTACTCTTGCAATTTCTATTTTAGTCCTAGCACTTGTTGTTCGTCACTTTTCCGAATAGATGAATTGATTTCTGGTTCATTTCGCCATCCTAACTAGTGAATCATTAAGATTCATTTGTTTAAAAAAATCTTTTGGATTCACAGGTTCCTTCGTTTCCACCACTTCGTACTAAATGATTAGGTCAGAATTCTACAACGGAGCTCATTATCCTATTTATTCTTGAGTCAACCTTCTTAGTCTTTATTAACTCGAAGCTCTTGAGTTTTTTCTTCTCTTCTATAAGAAATTCATTGAATATTTCATTATGTATCAATGAATTAGTGTTGATGCTTTATTACACTGTCTTTTATGAGATGACTCATAGACCTTCCATATTGGAATTCTATATCATTGATATTATTTTTCTCTCTTTCTCTCATCCTTCCATTTATCCATACCTTTCTTCTGTAATTTTGCTTTAAATTTTTTAAAGTTTAATTATTTCAGTTGCTACAAAGATATGACTGATTTAACATATCTTGACTGGTTCTTTAGATCCAGATAATATGAAGTGATGAATTGGTTTTCATATTATCAGGCCGGTCTTTTGTAACCCTAACCCTAAAAAAACCCAACGAGTCACACACTAAGCATAGCAATTAGATCAAAAAGTCAATTGAATTTTTATTCAACCCTGTAGAATTAAAAATTAGTTTGTTTGGTAGGAAAAATAATGAATGAGCTTCCCTCTTTTCCTTCTATCAATGGATAGAAGGAAAAAACAATGAAAGTTTTCTTATTCTTCCTCCTTGTCTATAAAAATCCAAATTTTAATGCCCAAGACCCCATATATAGTCCGAACTGTATAGGAACAATAATCTATTTTAGCTCGAATCGTTTGTAGAGGAACCCTGCCCTCTCTGATCCATTCAACACGGGCAATTTCTTTTCCGTCGATACGCCCTGCAATTTGTACTTGAATTCCTTTTGTATCCGCTTGTTCAGTTAATTCAATAGCCTTTTTCATTGCTTTTCGAAATGAAACTCTATTCTTTAATTGCCCGGCTATAAATTCTGCAAGAATATTAGGGTTTCCATAAGGTTTTGCAATTCTTGTGATAGCAATGTTAAGTTTTCGGTTCACATAATGAAATTTTTTTTGTAGATTCATCTGCAATTCTTCGACCCCTCGGGGTCTATTTTCTATTAATAACTTTGGGAATCCCATAAAGATTATGACCTGGATCAAATCGATTCTTTTTTGAATCTTTATATGCGCAATTCCTTCGGCGCCAGAGGATATTCTCATATTCTTTTGAATATAATTTTTAATAAAGTCTCTTATTTTTTGATCTTCTTGTAGGTCCTCAGAATAATTTTTTGGTTTTGCAAACCAAAGGGAATAATGACTTTGGGTTATACCAAGTCGGAAACCAAGTGGATTTATTTTTTGTCCCATACTACCTCACTATTATATACATCACGATTTGCCATAGTTGTCTTTTTCCATCTAGGGTTTTTTAACGAATAGAAAGATATATCTTCATATTCATCTAAAGAGATATCTTTGACTACAATAGTTATATGGCAGGTAGATTTTTTTATCGCATAACTCCGTCCTCGAGCTTGAGGTTTAAATTTCTTCACGG